TTTATGAGGAGATCGAGGCTCTGAAGACTCGCTTGGCCAAATATTCGGACGAGGCCACTACTTTATTTACAAGCCGATATTTCAAGACTGAGGACATGATGAAGAGTCCGGAGCAAACCGATAAGACCACCAAAGAATAAATTGCTGCACCAATCGACGAGAAGATGGTCAGACTCATCACTTGAGACTTTATCCACAGGGATTGGGTCCAAGAAGAGAGACTGTGCTCTATGTCTACCTCAGTGACAACTGGGCTATCATCCCCCCGTCTTGTTTTCGGCTTTGCTTCTCTCTTTACCTTTGTCGATGTTGGCTGAGATCTGCGCCATTAGGTTCATTTTCGACTCGTGTAATGACATAAGGGATTTACGTTTGGGTCGTGTGCAGTCTGCTTTTGCTTTAGTCCTTGCCTTTTCTTCTCTCCTCAATGAATATGTCTTGAAGCCTCGCTCCCTTCCCTTGTTCCGTGAGGGAAACCAAGTCGTTAGTAGAATAAGAGCCCGTGGGTCAATCATTCAGTACTGGATGGATACCCTTTGCCCCTAGTCGGCGTAGGAATCAATCAAGGGATCCCACCTTGACGCTTGGGTTTCAATGCCGCTGGAATCCGCTTCAAGGTAAGTTGTCGAAGACCGGGCTTCCACATACATGGAGTTGAGGTTCGAAAAACCGATCTAACCTTTTTATAGGTTGTTGAGAAGAAGAGTTCCCCCTGTCGTAACGACGAAGCGCGAGATAGGCTCATTTAGCGTGATTGGTCACAGGCAACAAGCTCCTTGCTTCCCCGCCGACGTCCCTTCCTTGCCAACCCACCCACGGCCCTTTCAACACAACCTAAACCTACCGAAACAAGATAAATTTCCGAGATCAGGAAAGCGGTGAATACAGTTAGTGAAGCTAGACCGGGAAGTGGGGTATCTCTGGAGAAGAGGTCGACCTTAAGTTCTAGCTTAGATAGCTTAGACTGAAGAGTTGTTGCTTTCTGAAAGAGTCATTTTCTCGTTATTAGAGAGAAGCAGAAGCCAACGAAAGGAGCATGCTGGGTTGGCATTACTAATCTCTGTGATACTAAGTTCAAATAGAAATGCCATAAAGCGCGAACCTAGCTTCTGTGTAGCGCCTATGCGAAGCAAGCCTACACTGGTCTGGGAATCGGCATTGGTTGGGCATGGCATTAGATGTTGAAGGGGCCTAAGCGTTGCCTTGAATGAAATGGAAATGCTTTACTCTGCGGTTTAGGAAGAGAAAAGCACTGTTTAGCTTTGTTAGCTTAGATTTGAGATGAAATGGGAAAAAGTCCTAATCAAAGGCAAAAGGCGCCATCTCTTTCATATTGGCAAGCCAAAGAAGAGAGAAAGCCTAGCCCTGTAAGCAAGCCTGCTTCACCTTCACTTCCTTCCCTACCTGATTCTTAGTCTGGTCTAAAGGTAGCCAGTGACTCGAGGGGAGAAGGAATAGTCTATGAAAGAGATAGTCTTAGTACACCCGAAGGAAAAGGGAAAGCTTTCTTTTCTACGCTACTTTATTTTCTTCTCTTACGATATTGTTAGTTAGAGAGAAAGATCCTTCCATGGCCAGAGACAGGAGACAGGCATTCCTACTATCGTTGAAGTGTGTGACTGGCTTGATTGAGTGATTGACCGGAATGCTACTATTTATAAAACAGTCTGGCTTGACTCTAGAAAGCATACCATGCTTACTGAATGTATACATACAGACAAAGAAAGCAAACAATTGGTATTGCATTTGATCTCGCTATGCTAGGCTAGCGTGGTTAAGAACGCGCTTAAAGCTACAAAGCAAAGAAGGAAAGGATCGCAAGTACGCCTCTAATAGAGAAAGACCTCGATAGGACAGTAAGAAGTCGGTGGGGAAGGGGCTTTGCTGTGAAAGAGTGAAACAACATTCCTGATATTGGAAAAGGCGGCTGAAAGCAACCATTGATTTCAAGCTCTACCGTGATAAAGCAGACGATTACAGGATGAAGCTAGGTTGGATAGAGTAGGAATGATACGATTCTGAAGAAGCCCTTTCTAGGGATTTTTGTGGTTCTTTCTTGTCCAAATCCTCAGTATGGAACTGAGGCTGGCTGTAGTTCCTTTTCATTTTGAAAAGTATGTTGAAGACCAGATGGCCTAACGCCAACACACTTATATGTCACAGCACGGGTAGAAAGAAAAAATGACATTGACCAAAAACAAGGACAGGACGGAATCACCGACCCGATCGAAATGTCACGTATGGTACTGCCGAGCCAGCTCCCGTAAGAGCTAATTCGGATAGTGAGGGAAGAAAGAAAGATAGGAGTGGCTGTAATTCGAAAACGGCAAACAGTGCTTACTCATTAAGCAGTCCTCGGTAAAAGAAGGGTCCCGGCTGGAAAAAACAGATCAAGATGGGAGCATCTCACTCAGCAGTGGGGCATGATCTTACCAAGCGCTTAGTCCGTACCTTTCTCACTCATGCTTCACACAAAATCGAGATGAAAAAAAGAAAACAGTAATATTGCTACACGGCTATTTAACTCACTAGATTCAACTCCTCCCTAGGGAAGGAAAGCTGCTAGGAAAAGAAAACAAAAGCTAGCGAAGAAACCATTCATTCACTACCCAGTTAACGGACTCAGTAGCTACTGCTACCTCAAACACTGACTGGACTGCTAACAACACGGCTAGCTACAAAGCTACAATCGAAAAGGCGGCATATCAACGGCGCGGCACACGAAAGAAAGATCACATTCCCTTGCTGCAACGAAAGATCTTAACTTAACTCACCATACTGACTCAACGGAAACGAAGAATCGCTTCGCTCAATCGGCCTAGGTACGAAAAGACTTCAAGCCGTCACGTAAATCCTTTCATTCAGCTCTAAGCGAGAAGTCGGAGAATAGTGTGTTATATCGGAAAAGAGTATGTTATTAGGTAACTAGGGAGGATTTTTTTTTTTCTTTCTCTCAAACACTGTGGTTTAAGCCTGATAATGGAACGGCCCGCCGGGCCGCTATGAATGAATATTACGTCAATAGAGTAAGTAGTTCTTTCTTTCCGTTGTGCCCTTAACACGAAGCTAGGTCAGCCATGCGAACGCTTGTGAGTGCATTTGGGACCGTTGTCGCTGGAGATTGCACTTAGTGCTAGGCTTCCGCTGCTGGCCCGGGCAGTCCTTTCTTTAGTTAGATAATATCGCAACCTAGCTCAGCCGTCTGAGTCCTTTCAGGCTCACATACCATCAACCCAATTGAGATTGGTTTACTAACATTCTGCCGACGGAGGTAAGCTCGACGCGAGAGATGTTTGAAACTATAGTTTTCACCCTAGTCTTGTGACGAGTGTTGCCTTTGCTCTCAGAAAGCAGCTCAAACTAAGCTCTAGATAGACAGGCTTCACACAACGAAAATCGAAATGAATTCAAAAGACAGGACACAGTCGGTAGGGGGACAGCCCGGCATTGAGACAGATGGGAGTGATTGCGCCATGAGCGCGGTCTCGCTTGTTGCGGAATAGGCCGGCCATTTGTTACCATGATAAGAAATTCAGTGGTGCAGTTCTCAATCATCCCACTTATGAGAAAGAGCTCTAGGCATTGGTGCAGTGCGTGGAAAAGTGGAAAGATGACTTAGTGAGCGAGGAAAGGATTGTGCATAATTCTCATCGGCCAACTGCAGCCTTCCAAACTACAGCAATCACGAAAGGCCCGTTGGATGGGATTGTTGCAGCAGTTCCATCTGATTAGTTGGTGTGGTAAAGGTGCTCAACACGAAGATAGCTGATATTTTATCCCGTCCTCCAGTTGCTACAGCTGGTCTTATCTCGCACAATAGCCCTTTGGTGCTTTAGGGTGTTGAGGAAGAGTACGCCGGCCGGACTTCAAGGGCATATACAGAGGGTTGAGTCGGGGCAATGAAATTCTTAAGATACGAACGGGAAAGATGTGCAGCACAGAAGTAGCTGCTATCGAATGCCCTGCTATTCTTTTCGACAAGGGCAATAAGACGTCGAAGGTTTGAAGGAAGAATCCGCAATGCTTTGACATTCCTTTTCAAATAGGTTGTGCCCAATTAGTCCAATACTACAGATAGTCACGAGCACAGAAGAAGAAGATGGAATCGAATAAAGTTTGATTTGAATTGCTATTGAATTTCATTTCCTGCTAGCCAAATCGTACTAATGCAATTCATTCGCCCTACTATCCTACAGAGCAATTCAAACTCTTAGTCAGACGTTGGCTAGGGCGACTCATTCTATTCTCTCTGAGGTCAGGTAGGTGAAGCGTCTAGCTTAGGGGGGGCGCGTCGAATCGATGAAAGGCTTTGGTGATTCTCCAATTTAGGAATCTGAAGATAGAAAATCACAATGATTCAAATTAAAAACTTTACTTCAATAGTCTCATATCCATGCTGCCCCGACTCTAAACTCAATGTTTGTTAACTAAGCGGGACATTCCAAAACTCTTTCCTATCAAACCCCTTTTTCGTTCCCTTGTACAGCCCTTACCAGGCAGTTTTCATTATGTGTTCTTTGCAGTGTCTAGGGGAGTGAGTTCAGCCAATGCGTACAAATAGACAGACCAGGTTCATCCTTTTATGTTGAGGTCAGTGCAAGTCTGTCTATGATGTTGAGTCGCGGAACCTCTGCAAAGAAAATGCACGGGGTCTTATTTTATTTATATTATAGAAATAAATGAGATAATGAGATTCGGAAGAATAAATGTATTCTTTCCCAGCCATCTCATGTCAGGAATAAAACCATGTGTTGGTTGCGGGGCTGAATAATGAGCACTCGCCCTAAACGAATGTTGCAAGGAGAGGGACCGCGGTGTTAATCCCTCTGCAACGCAGGAAAGCATTTGAGAGTTCCCTGGGTTTTTTCGGTTCCCTTTCGCCCGATCCCCGTCTCATTCTCGGAACAACTGTTTTCACCTTCCTATGATACGCAAGAGGAGCAAATATCACGGTCTTCGAGACAGGATCAACCATGCTCTCGTCCTTCATTCACAAGTGCCTACTTCTATCCAGCTTTTTTCCTACACGGAAAGAGGTTATATTCCTCCCTTTCTGGTTAATAGATGGCAGAACCCCTCGTATTAAGCTTTTTCTGGTTTGGATGTATCCGCTAATGCGTCTTTAGATGCCTCTGCAGATTCAGGTGCTCCAGTTGCTTTTTTTCCATTTGAAACTTCTGTTCAAGATTCCTTACCTGTGGAACTATCACAAGTCTATTCCTTTGATTCGGCGGATGAAAGAGCTTCTCACACACAAACTGGATTTTGGACTTCAGAGGCGCACCACTTATGCTGCAACGAGGAATGGCGTATTATAAGTCCCTGTCTCACTGGTTTCAATGGACTAGAAACAAACTTCCTTCTTTGCGCTTCGCACCTCAGAAGGAGGAATCAGTCTCGGATTCAATGCTTCTACTCAACTACTTGGGTAAAGAGTGTGAGTAAGCCAGTACACCAATACCAATTCAGTAATCCAGGAAAGTTTGACTGGGAGCAAAAAAGGAAGCCGGTTTACTTTGAAGTAGAGGAGGGGCTTTTTCTTTCTATTTTCCCGAAATAGCTCAGGTTCAAAGCTTTTAAGCTTCAGTCTTGGCCAGTCCGTTCCCGGGTAAAAGGTATGAACGAAGAGTTCTAACTAGAAGATGAGGCTTCTAGTAGAGTAAGCGCAGACGAGCGGGCACCGGTCTTTATGGGTTGGGCTCTTGCCTACCCCAGCTCTATCCATAGCGTAAGTAGGGGAATAAGCCGATCAGCGACCTGAAGGAGAAGATTCACCAACTTCCCTTGTGATTTATCCTTCACAATAAACATATGGTATTGGAGAGCCCTTCTCCCTTAATGAGTTATTTCCACTTATTAGTGCTGGGAAACGGCCTTTCAAGAGAAATTTCGAGATTGATTGCCCACCGAAAGTTCCCTCTAAAAGGCTATCGGGTTGTCATCGACGTTGACAAAACAGCGGAGGCAGCTTTAGTTTAAAGCTGAGCTCGGCTTTCTTCCTTTATCGAGGGCTGCTAGAATGCCTTTGCACTGTCAGCCGATGGATGTGGAGCAAGTGTCTTGATTTTGCACCCATGTGAATGGAACTGGCGGGTGCCAGTTCAAGCTCTGTCGGATCTCTTTGTTGATCCTTTGTTTGATGGATCCCGGGCGTCGGCATTTACTCGTTATGTTCTCTCCTAATCAGGAATCATGGGCTCTAGGACCGATGCAAAAAAGTGGAATTGCCGATTCAGGAGGTTTTTTTAGCCTTCTTCTTGCTCGGTTTCAAAGGACATGCATAGCATACTCTTTCTTTGACCCTGAATAGCTCTCGACGCCCTAAGCCCTAAAGGAAGCCGAAGAAAGTAATTGCGTAAAGAAAGGCGCCCGGACTTTTTTTTTCTACACAGTTCACCATCTCAGATAGTTCATTTCGAACATCCGTATGAGAAATAGTATACGAATAAAGATCTTCTTTTTTGAAAAGTTCTGTTAGGTTCTTAGTAGCGGTCTCTATCTATGCCAATCTAGAAATGCTATACCATATGCTTAAGCACTGCATTTGTGAAAAGAAGAGCTAGAGCGGTCGTACCAATTAACAATGCCATTCGTTGAATGGATTTGCATTTAGGAAGACCCGGAGAAGCTGAACAACTTTCCACGGGTTCTTCAGTTATCCCACTCACACTATCCAATCCGAACTCACTCTTGCGTTCTCTCTCTCTCCTCCCTAATACATAGTTCCGTCTAGGGGGCCTAACACCATGGCAATAAGCAGGAAGTTGGCCTAATCTCTCGCCCAGCCTTCGCCTTCTTCAGTGGCCCACCCTTTCTATCTCCTCGATCAGCAATTGCCAGCGCTCTCTGGGCAAGGTAGGGGGATCCCTTCGAAGCGACAGCTCCATTATTTTGAGATCTATGGCCAAGAGTTGTTCGGCCGATGCTGCATCTCCTTGCAACCTTTCCCAGGATGACCTATGGAATGAGCTGGGGGAGCCCCTGATGCCCGAACAAGAGCGTAAAGAGGAACTTTGAAACCGCCTCTTGCTTCACTTCATTGGAAAATTCGAAACTTCCCAGGCTCAACACCAGTTTGAGGAAATCCTCACGGAGATCGAGTTGAAGATCGAAACCGCTCTCCGTGAGGATGGATACCCCCAGGAAAGTCTCTTGGCGAAGCGACATGAGATACGGACCTACAGTCTTTAGTCTTTACCCGCGAGAAAGTTGACTGTCAACGAGGACATAGAAACAATATTTGTCCGAATTGCAAGGGGGATATACGACAGAGTACGCCTTAGTTGCGGGTAAAGAAAGCGATTGAGAGCCAGAATAGTTGTTCATATTGGTGTTTCCTTTCTTCCTTTTTCTTTCTCGAGAAAAGGTCCCATCCTTCAATATCATGATTGGGTCGACCAGGCCAGATCATGAGTGAATAGAAAATCAAAAACGTACATAGCTGTTACAGCTGAAATACTTGGCATAATTCTACCACTTCTACTAGGAGTAGCCTTTTTAGTGCTAGCTGAACGTAAAGTAATGGCTTTTGTACAACGTCGAAAGGGTCCTGATGTAGTGGGATCGTTCGGATTGTTACAACCTCTAGCAGATGGTTCGAAATTGATTATAAAAGAACCTATTTCACCAAGTAGTGCTAATTTCTCCCTTTTTAGAATGGCTCCAGTGGCTACATTTATGTTAAGTCTGGTCGCTCGGGCCGTTGTACCTTTTGATTATGGTATGGTATTGTCAGATCCGAACATAGGGCTACTTTATTTGTTTGCCATATCTTCGCTAGGTGTTTATGGAATTATTACAGCTGGTCGGTCTAGTAATTAGGGGGGCGGCCGTTCGGTCGCCTATGATACTCGGACCAATAGGTCAAAAATGGGTTTGTGCCGGAGGTGTTGAACGATCTACTCTACACAGGTGTGGGCTTACAGGGCTAGGGCTCATAAACCCTTTCTTTCATTCATCAATAGGGCCCTGGTCGGTCACTTTTCCGGGCCGGGATCGAGAAGTGGAAGTCATAAAAAAGAGATCTTTCTCTGAGCACCTCAGATCAAGAGGAAGGGTAGCCTGTCAAACTGGCCTACGAGGACCCCGCTATTCCTGATCAAGGAATAGGGGAAGGCCTTTCTAACAATAACACTATTTTCTTTTTGAATATCTATATAGTCTTTTAAATATATATGGTTGAGTTGATTCGCTGTCTTTTAACCGGCTGTTCTTCTTTGTCAACGCGACTAAGGCAACCGGTTAGGGAGCGCCTACTTGACTTATGAAAGAGTTTGAGAATGAGTTTTTCTCAAAGGAAAAGGCCCTACAACCTTTCGCAAGCCTTTGTCATTGTCAGTCAACGTTGTAGGGCCTGAGGCACCCTTGGAATCCGTAAATCTGAAGAGCATGCCGCAACAAAAGGATGGTCCCCTATGCATTTCATTCTTTCCGGAAGGGAAAAAAAAGTACCTCCCATCATGGTGAACCTCCCCTTGTGATCGGGATGAGGTAGATGCCCCCCCGCCGGGGGGCGGATCGAATCGGAGTCTCCTTAGGTAGCCACCGACCTACAGTTATCCTTAAACTTCCGTGCTTGGTGGAGAAGAAGCGAACAAAGGTACGCTCGTTTGCTGTCTTGTTCTCTGCCGCGAACTGGGATCGCTCGCCAGCTAGGTCAGATTGGAGCAACATTTTTTGAGAACAGATTACCCATCTTCGGGGAAAAGGGGCGGAACGACCTCTCGATCTACTTACTGCAGCCCAGGAAGAAAAACGTCGGTCGTCTAGGCGTTACCTCTTGCTCCGATCTCCCCTACGCCTAGCACGTTGTCTGGGCCAAGAGCCATAGTTAGTTGCTGTTTCCATTTTTTTTTGTTTTCTCGTTGTTGATACCGGCAAGACCCAGCCACAGATGATGTCTGCTGGTTGGTAGTGAGAGGACTACTAGTACCTGCATACCCTAAAGGGGGCGCTGATGAAAAAAAATAATTTTTTCTTTCTTGTTCTCCCTTAGCAGCGGGAAAGGAGTCTATCTATCTGCCTAGCTTTGGTAGATTTCCTCCAACGCAATCCACAGAAATTCCACGAATCCCTTGGTGGAGAAGTCCGACGACTCAGCAGCAGTGCGGAATTGACTTTCTCGTCCGGTGGATCTGATCTAACGTTAGGGGTCAATACATACCAAAAGGTTCGAAGAAGGAAGGCGCATAAGAGTATATAACCAACCCACCCTTCTGTAACACCTATTCTCACATTAGTGAAGCGGGTAGATGCATAAGGGAAGTGCACGTTTGTGAAACCTTAGTCGGGATGCATAGGGGAGTAAACCTACGAGCACAGAAGAGCGTGGTCCCGCTGCCCCTCTCTAAGTAAAGGTAAAGTCTCTCCTTCAGCTAGAATGGTTGGAAATTGAAAGAAGCGGAGAAGAAGAGCTTAACGCAGCTCGACCCTCGGGCTCGGGAAGTACGGTCAGATTCATAGGACCGAGACTATCTCAGCTCATATCGGCCGTTTTAAGCCAGCGAACACTTTTCCTAAGCCTAAGATCCGTTCATAGCCACATTTCTTCTTTGATTCATCATCAAAGTGACTTTCCCCGGGAAGGCAAAGAATGAATGGGAGAAGGAAGGGCCTAGGTCGGTGCTGGAAAGGCAGAAGTTTGGAAGGATTGGCATGATAAAGAGTGCATTAGAATACCCTTTCTTTTTATTGTTTATGCACGGGAAAGAGAATGAACTAGATACACCAAGGGAATTGCATGAAAGAAAGAAAGCCTTAAAGAGGACAAGGAAAGAGAGAAGAAACCCACGTCTTTTGGTTGAATTTCTATCTTTCACTCTTATGCCACTCTCCGCGTCAACTTTTTATGTATGATTGTTGGGGGCGTTGCATTTCATTTGAGTTTCCGAGTTAGGCATTCGGAAATTAGCCTTCGGGAAGGAGAATGGAAAAGATCTATTCACATGCCGATGCCGCCAGCTAGCCGTCCGCTAAAAGTAGCATTCACACAAGTATATTA